CAATCAAATAAGGTTTTCATTAGAAAAAGATTCTATAAAAGCAATGATAAATAGATACTAATAGAGCAAGAAAAGAAGGAAATAAAAAAAACATAGTATAGAAAAGATATCCAAAATTATATAGAAATCACTATCCTACCCTTAGTTTTTATTTCCTTAATTTAATTCCTTAATTTAATTGAATTTCGTTTGATTGATTAGGGCAAAGTTCCTTAAAAACCTCTGCCTTTTTTAAAATATCCTGAACAGTTCCTGTAGGCTGAGCGCCTTTTTCAAGGAAATAGAGAATAGCGGGAACGTTTAAATAAGTTTGATTCTTGATCGGATCATAAAAACCCACTTTCCGAAGATCTCTTCCTTCTCTTCGGGATCGAACATCAATTGCAACGATTCGATAGACGGCTCATCGGGATAGATGTAGATGAAAAAGAACCCCCCCCCCCCCTAGAACCGTATAGGAAGTTTTCTCCTCGTACGGCTCGAGAAAAAATGATTTGAAGTTTTGTCTATGGATAAAATTATAATAAATAGTAAAGGAATCCGTAAAAGAAATTAGCCTATAATTTAACTCATAGTCATTTTTATTTAACTTCCTTCCTGAAAACTAAAAAATCATTTGTACTCATAACTCAAGTTCAATAATTATCAAATATATTAAATAAAATTAAGATATTTTTTTATTGAGTGGTCTTTAACCCCCCTTTTGTCTCGTTGAAAATCTATTTGGATTCTTTATTCGGATCTGTGAGACAATTGAAGCGGTGTTTCCTTGTTCTGGGATCCTTTATCTTTGTTTTAAATCATTGGGTTTAGGCATTACTTCGGTGCTTCTTAATCCTTTCAAAATGGTAGCAACATACCCCTTTTGTGATTTCTTTCTAGAATCATACTGACGGTTGATTCGTGCGCGATACACTGTGGATCGAAAAAGTTTTGCGGTTCCAACAATTTTTTTTGAATTGAAAATTTGCTCGAATCGGATCCTTTCGATTTCTATATCGAAGATATACTTACGAAGTTGTTCCAATTTATTGATTGGCATTAACCCTAGATCGTTGCCCCTGAGAAATTAATCAATACTTTCTACTCGAGCTCCATCATGAACTATTTACATTACAACCCAATAAAAACAACCCAATAAAAAAAGAAGGGTTCTAGTAGAATAGAACAAACGACGTCGAGCCAAGAGCACCTTCATTCCTATATAAAATAAAATGGTGGATGTAAGAATAAAAATCCACACCGGATCGTGTCCTTCAAGTCGCACGTTGCTTTCTACCACATCGTTTTAAACGAAGTTTTACCATAACATTCCTCTAATTTGGAACCAGTATGGAATTGATTCAATTATGGAATCATGAATAGTCATTGGTTCAGTCGGTACAGAGACATAGTCATTTATATTTTTTCTTAGCTACATAGATAATAAATATTTTTTTCTGAAGAAATCTTAGCAAGACCCGGGCTTTTTTTGTATGAACGGAAATTTTTTCTATAAATCTATATCTCAAAAAAAATATCTAACAGAAATATCCAGAAATCTAAATATAGAAATAACATAACTAACAGAAATAACACGAATAAATAAATTCTATTTGACTCTGCCTGTTCAAGTGACTCAATAAGATAGACGGACCCATTTCCAACTTCTAAAAGATTCAACCCATAAGGAATCATTACAAATCTTGATAATTGAAAAAGTTTCCTACTTCGACATCATTATTTGAGTCAAGTTTTACTTTTACAGTAAAGCCTACATTTGATTATCATAAGAAATAATAATCTCTGTTTCTTTTCGAATAGAATTGTCAATGATTTAAAGCAAATAAGCTAAATAGATCGAACAATAAAAAGAAATATCATTGTTAAATATTTAAATTTGAATATTTTAGGGATGCAAATTCTTTTTCACAAAAATAGAAAGACTATTGTCACTGAAATAGGATAACAATACATACCCATAGGCTAAGCACTTCCTCGTTTTATATGTATTTTCATATTTTGTTTAACCTGAGGTTAAGTAATCTTTCTGTAACTGTGATCTATGTCCCATCTTATCTTTATCTGGATCACAAAAGGATTCAGTTACATTTGCATGTCATTTGAACTCGATTTAGTTCAGTTTGTGAAAAACTGAGATATGATTCCGAAAAGAATAATTCAAAATCAAAAAAGAAAGAAGAATAATATTCTATCCAATATTAGACCTTGAAACAGAACCTTGTTGAACAAAAAAGATGTATTCGGATACAATGGATATGCTCTGGGACGGAAGGATTCGAACCTCCGAATAGCGGGACCAAAACCCGTTGCCTTACCACTTGGCTACGCCCCATTTATATTTTTATTGGACACTAATACTAATAAAGAATAATATTGGTATTAAGTGTTCGTCAATTCCAGCCCAACTATCTATAGAAAATCTTTCTTCTTTATTCTTCTTTATAGAATATATTATAGATTCGTGCTAGGATTTTGACATGTGTATATCTAGAATTCAACTGAATTTATTGATCATTACATACAATTCAATTAAGATATTGTATGAAAGTATGATTTCTTCTATTCTCCTTTGAGAATTGGAGGATTTTTGATTGAGCGGAAAAAGAAGGAGTTTTTTGTCTACCTTACTTTCTTCATTTTTCCTTATATAAATAACTCAATCAAAATGCAATTATCTCGACGAACAAAATGTCTGTTATGCTTAATATCTTTAGTTTGATCTGTCTTAATTCTGCCCTTTATCCGAGTAGTCTTTTCTTCGCCAAATTGCCCGAAGCCTATGCTTTTTTGAATCCAATCGTAGATGTTATGCCAGTCATACCCCTGTTCTTTTTTCTTTTAGCCTTTGTTTGGCAAGCTGCTGTAAGTTTTCGATAAGATCTTGAATACTATCCTAGAAAATTCATGATTTATTCGATAAAAATTATAACAATTGATAAGATCAAATAAGTCTGGGAGTATGAACCTTCAATTCAAACATTGAAATTCTTGGCTAGCCGCAATAAATTTGGCTCGCCCCATTTCCCGATTCTAATCCTTTTTCCGGCGAAAGACCTTATTAGGTTAGGGTCCCTTAGAATATCTAATTGTGGGTATGAAAGTGATTTGTGATAATCAAAGCCTCTATATTACAAATTTAAAATATTACAAATTTAAACTTCAGTTGAATTTCTGAACATTCTTTTCTATTTCTAGAATTCATTTCTTGGTGTCAAAATAGGATATGTGATATAAAAATGGAGGATCTATTATCTTTTCTCGTTTTTCTTTTTCAAAAAATGATCTTGGAGGTTGTGTAATGCTTACTCTCAAACTTTTCGTTTACACAGTAGTAATATTCTTTGTTTCTCTCTTCATCTTTGGATTCCTATCCAATGATCCAGGACGTAATCCCGGACGTGAAGAATAAAATAAAAATTTCGTTTTTCTTGCTTGATTTACAATTTTCTTAAGATTTTATTTTATATATTATATATTCATATTGCATACGTTTAACTAGTAAAAAAATCAAAAGGGGTTTGCGAATTTTGAAAGAAAAAAATAGAAAGTCATCAACGGAAACGGAAAGAGAGGGATTCGAACCCTCGGTACGAATAACTCGTACAACGGATTAGCAATCCGCCGCTTTCGTCCACTCAGCCATCTCTCCCAATTGAAAAAGATAATTACTATGTTACATTACACATCAAGTAAGGATTAACGAAAGTATTTCTTTCACATTCTTTATCGTTATTATATAATTAGCAATTCCATTTAGATGCTCGAAAGATCCAAATAGAAAGATAAATAAAGAAGACCTTCTTGCTTTTATTTTGTTCGAAGTGCCTTTTGGGCCTGGCCCGGTCAATACCCAGCCGGGCCTTTTTTTGTTCCAACGAATTTCATATATTTATAGGTATAGGAAACATACTCTAAAAAAGATACCCAATTTGGTATCTGTGTAAGAATTTCCATTGTGGGGTTTACATATACTTATCGTTTTTGTTATAATGGAAATTGAAAGGATTAAGAATCAATTAAGTATGTTTTGTAGTTTCTTATGTCATTGGGCAAACCCAATTTTAGATTCAAATCCAAGAATCATTCAGGAATTCTCAGTCAACGAATAGTTAATGGTTCCCATTTGTCATAAATTTTGGCTTTTTTGAATGAAAATATAAATTTGATTTTTCAATAGAAAAGTGAGGGGAAGTTTTTCGACATTGTATGTTTTGAGATACTATACAATCAATCGAAGGGGTGGTCAAACAAAAGGGGAAAAGGGTTTCTTTTAGAATTTTTATAAATTTAGAAAAAAAGGATGAAATTAAAAAAGGGATGCAAGTACAATAAACTAAAGTTTAGTAATCCAACCCAGAAAATTTTATCTTATTGTGTATCGTTTTGGCGGCATGGCCGAGTGGTAAGGCGGGGGACTGCAAATCCTTTTTCCCCAGTTCAAATCCGGGTGCCGCCTCATCAACAAACGAATCAAAATTTATTATCTGCTGATATAAATCACCCAAATTTTACCCAACAGAACAGAATAAGGCGGTTGTTGATACTTGGTTGATTCTAAACATCTGTTCTGGGGATTTTGTAAAAGATTGGAAATCTTTCAATCTAAAATTAAAAGAAAGATTATAATGGTCGAAGCAAGACTTCCCGATTCCCTTCTACTGCTAATGTAATGTCTACTGATTGGGTCTTGAATTTCATTGGCATAGCCGGCGGCTAACTAGTTGTGGAAAGTCCTTTATGTAATCTACATATATAGACTCGCGAGAATCTCTGAGTGTTCAGGCATTCAATCACTATTAGATTGAGATTGGATGGATAATTTACTTTTTTATAGAAAAAGTGAAAAAAATTATTATTTTTTTTGAAACCCCTCGTCAAGAGTATAATATACTATCTCCCAACTGCTTCAGAGAGACAATCGGAAAAGGAAAGGGTACGGATTAGATCAAATAGGAAATAAAAGTATGTAATAGATAGCAATTGATCTATTTGTACTTTGAAGGGCAACAAAGAATGGGCCCTCTTTTTTTATTACTATATGTTCCATTAGTAACATTCCTTTGTAGCGTCATTGTGTATTTTAGTTGTGTTTAGTCTTTCCCGATTAGAAATCATATAGGAATTTTTTAGAAATGGATTTATTTGATTGGTTCATCAATAGTGTTCGGCCAGAATCCCTTTTTGACTCTGGACCATGGATTCTACTATTATTAGTGAGCAATACAATAATGGAATATTTCTATCATAAAGATAAGGGACATAATTGACATGGATATAGTAAGTCTCGCTTGGGCTGCTTTAATGGTAGTCTTTACATTTTCCCTTTCACTCGTAGTATGGGGAAGAAGTGGACTTTAGAAGCACTACTAATTTAGTTTAGGAATGAAACGGTATCAATTGTTTTATAGATCGTTCTGCAACGCATTTTTTATTTTTTATTTGAATTGAAATAATTTTCAAATCAAAATTTATTCATTTCGAAATTCCATTGGATTCTAGTGGAGAAATGTATTATATAACAGTAAAACAATTATTTCAGAAAGAAAGAGAATTGGGTCCTACGTTAATTCCATATATGGATTAATCACTACATATATTGAAGATAGAAGCTAATATAGTATACCAACTTTATTAGAAAGTAAAGTACAACTTTATACACTACTATAACACTAATAGAGAGTATGGTAAGAAAGAAATTTCTTACCATACTCTCGGATCTCATAGAATACCGCTCATTATAGCCCGTTGATTTCATTTAAGACGCAAAAAAATAATTCTTTTGATTTGATTTCTTCAACTATTGATAAGAACTCAGAAGTCAAGTTTCATTTCAAGTAATTAATTATTTTGACTGACTGTTTTTACGTAAATGATAAGTAGAAAAGCAGTAGGAACTAAAATGAACAGTGCAGTAGCAATAAATGCAAGAATATTTACTTCCATAATCTCAATCTCATCGTTTTTTTATTTCACAATAACTCGGGATTTAATCCCATAGAGATGATAAATCTTTCACCTGTCAATTCAATGAATGCATTACCTATCGATGATCTTGAATCGGATCAATATCATGAATAACAATATCTGAGCTATTAAATTAATTCGTCGTCGAGAATTGAATAGTATAACATACGAAGATCTTTTATCCATACCGAATCCAAGATTGGATTCCCGGACCAATCAAAAATTCCTTTATTTAGCCTTCTTTTCTGTTCTTTCTTTTCTATAACGTACCTTAGGTCTTCCGTATAGAACCATCAAATGAAGTATCCTCGTCCGTTTCCATTAACTACAAAACGCCAACAAAAAATACAAGCGAAGTGGAAAAAGAGAGGAATTAGGTTGTAAATTTGAATGATCCAATTTTCTTTGGAAGACAAAGAAGTATGAGAAAGATGAGTCGCAGGAGAAAAGATGGAATATTCTATCAACTTCGCTATTTTAGTAATTTTCATTTTATTTTAGTTTAGGGTTTGTTCTTTCTTCGACAGAATCCTGAAAAAAAGAGGGGAAACCCCTTCGGAATTAAATTATGATCTCTGTCCCTTCTTTCATTTCACATAAAATGGAGAGGTGAATTGATGTACTTATTGGATCCGTCGGGACTGACGGGGCTCGAACCCGCAACGTCCGCCTTGACAGGGCGGTGCTCTTGCCTATTGAACTACAATCCCAGGGAAATAAGAAGAGATCTAACAGAAAATTTGGATTCTTTTTTATTCTCTCTTATCAGGTATTTCTTAAGAACAAGAGGGTTCTACCATCTGATAGTAGATTGGCGAATTTTTGGGCCGAGCTGGATTTGAACCAGCGTAGACATATTGTCAACGAATTTACAGTCCGTCCCCATTAACCACTCGGGCATCGACCCAACGCCTAATTAGACGTTCCATAATCAACTTCCTTTCGTCTCCCAGGCGGACTTGACAAATACATTTCACTTTTGATAAAATCCTACTCCTATGGTCTTGGTATACCCCTAGAGGGACTTGAACCCTCGTTTTCTCCGTGAAAGAGAGAGGTCGTAACCACTGGACCATAGGGGCACCAATGGACCATAGGGGCCTATGGCCACCTTTAGGAAATCAAAAAGCACTACACAATACAAATACAATAGGGAATAAGGCCACCTTAACTTAATATAAATCAGCCGAGGGACACCTTTAGAAGATGAATAGGATATGAATCAAACCGAAAAACTCGTTAACTTTTCTGGGGGTTAATGGTAATCAAACTTTACCATTAAACTATACAATCTTTCAACTTTATTTCATTGGTCTTTCTCTTCTTTATCTCTCTCATTCAGAAAGAGTTTTGCATTGGATCCAAGAGACGGTACCTCTGAATCAGCAGAGCAGGAGATGCAAAAAAAAATGATTTACCAAAGTCTGATTTGGGAATTATATTGAGCCCTAAATCATATCAAAGTCATATCAAATTATATATATATATAAATAATACTGTCAACTGTCAATTGACGACAGGAGGGCAATAAAA